ATGATCGGTTTGAAAATGCTGTACGAAATGAAATGTCACAATATTTTTTTTATACATGTCCAAGTAATGGGAAACAAAAAATCTCTTTTACATATCCACCTAGTTTATCGACTTTTTCGGAAATGATAGAACGAAAAATGTCTTTGTACACGACAAAAAAATTATCCCATGGGGACCTGTATAATTTGGGGGTTTATTCCAATGAACAAAAAAAATAATAAAAATATTGATACATAAAAAAAATATAAGAATAAATAAGACGAGATTCGTCCACCCCCCATATATCTGATCCCTTCACCTATAAGGGAACTTGTAAGGCCAACTCCGTTTGTAATTCCATCAATTATATGTCTATCAAAAAACTGAGTTAGTTTGGTTAATCCCCTTATACCCATGGTTAAGACCCTAGTATAAAAAATATCTATGTAACCACGATTATATGACCAATTGTATATAATATTCTTGATTTGGTCCAAGATAATTCTCTTAGGGCTCCCTTTTACAAATGAATTGATTAAGTCCAAATTATAGAAAAATGAATAAACAGACCCATATAAAATATATGCTATGAATAATCCGAAAATGGCTATACTTACTGAAAAAATTGAATTTGTAAAAAATTCATACCAATTCACAGAATAATTCGAATTTGGATGGAAAAGGTTTTTGGATGGGGTTAACCATTTCGATAATATATCAAAATCCATTACTCCTTGATCAAAAGAAATTCCTATTGATCCAACGAACAAAGTAAATAGTACCAATACAAGCAGAGGAAATAGCATAGTGTTGTCTGATTCTCGAGGATACATGGAAGTGTATTGATTTCCAAAGTAAGTACTAAAGTATCGTATCCTATCATTATAAACAAATTTATATGTATCTTTTGAAAAAAAGTGGATCTTATTATTCATTGTTTTTAAATGTAAATTTTTATTGACTCTTTTTGGTGCTTCTTTTCCCCATAGAGATATTGAATAGAACGAGTTGTTTTTAGTGCTACTGTGGTTTTGAAAATAAACGCGCAAATACCCATCAAAAGTAAGTAAATATACCCGAAACATATAAAATGCGGTTAATCCTGCTGTGAAACAAGATATTATTGCAAAAATTGGTGAATATAACCAACTATCATTAAGAATTTCATCTTTGGACCAAAAACAAGCAAGAGGTGGAATACCACAAATAGAAAGTGTACCTAATAAAAAAGTAGTTCTTGTAATTGGAACATATCTTGTTAAACCACCCATAAGAACCATATTCTGACTTTTTTCTGGCGAATATCCAACAATAGGTTCCATTGAATGAATAATAGATCCAGATCCCAAAAACAATAAAGCTTTAGAATAGGCATGAGTGATCAAATGGAATAAAGCCGCTCGATAAGAACCTATACCTAGAGCTAACATAATATAACCTAATTGAGACATTGTAGAATAGGCTAAACTTCTTTTAATGTCTCTTTGAGCAAGAGAAAAAGTAGCTCCTAATAGTACTGTTATTACACCCATTAAAGAAATTAAATTCATTATATAAGGTATGTCTATGAAAAGAGGAATAAGTCGAGCTACAAGAAAAATTCCTGCTGCTACCATAGTAGCAGCGTGTATAAGGGCCGAGATAGGAGTAGGTCCTTCCATGGCATCAGGTAACCATACATGGAGGGGGAATTGTGCAGATTTAGCAACTGCACCGACAAATAATAAAGAGGCACACAAAGTAGCAAATAAAGAGCTGATCCCATTATTATGGATCAGGTTATTAGCTATTTCGAACAAATCCCGAAATTCCAAACTACCTGTTATCCAATAAAGACCTAAGATTCCTAATAATAAACCAAAATCTCCTACACGATTAGTTACAAAAGATTTTTGACAAGCACTTGCGGCAATCGGTCGTGTAAACCAAAACCCTATTAATAAGTATGAACACATTCCCACTAGTTCCCAAAAAATATGAATTTGTATCAAATTAGAACTAGTAACTAATCCCAACATGGAAGTATTGAAAAAACTCATATAAGCAAAAAATCTCAAATATCCTTGGTCGTGAGACATATAATTGTCACTATAAATAAGAATCATGACTCCAACAGTAGTAATTAGTATTGACATAATAGAAGAAAGCGGATCGATCAAGTATCCAAACTCTAAGGAAAAATCATTATCTATGGTCCAAGACCATAGATATTGATAAATAAAACTTCCATTTATTTGTTGAATAGACAGATTTGCCGAAAATGCCATAGCTATACTTAACAGAAAAATACTAGGAAAAGCCCACATACGACGAATATTTTTTGTTGCTGTCGGAATAAGTATAAGTCCAAATCCTATTGACATAGTAACTGTAAGTGGAAGAAAAGGTATTATCCATGCATATTGATATGTATGTTCCATAAGAAAACAAATTTATATTTTTTTTTTATAATTTAAAATTTTTTCGTAATTGTTTCCGATTCACCAATTCTTATCTCTTTCGAAAAGAACAATAAACAATAATAATAATAAAAAAAAAAAAATGAAAAAAAAAAAAGAAAATAAAAATAGAATATAATTAATAATATATATTATTAATTATAATATAATAATAATATATATATATTATTTGTTATATTATGTTAATTAAATATGTTTATTTTAAATTATGTTAAATGTGAAAAGTTAAAAAAAAACGATCTATTCCGAACAATACATGTTTTTCACATACAACAATAAATAAAAATGAGTAACCCTTTTTTTGAATGGCGGTTCCAAAAAAACGTATTTCTATGTCAAAAAAACATATTCGTAGGAATATTTGGAAGAAAAAGGGATATTTAACTGCAGTAAAAGCTTTTTCTTTAGCAAAATCGGTTTCTACCGGACATTCAAAAAGTTTTTTTGTGCGACAAACAAATAATAGAGTCTTGGGATAATCGGAATTAACGTAGCCCGAAGAACTGAAAATTTTTTTAAGATGAACGATTCACACTAATTAATGTATTGAACTACTCAATATTAGTTAGACCTAGCTGCTGTGGTATGTAGAATAAAAGTTTTCTGTATACTGGGTTCTTAAATAGTCTTTTTTCCTATCCATTAACTTTTCACAATAGAAAAATCTTAATTCTATTTTTCTATTGTGAATAGTACAATTGCCATAGAGATTTAAACTCTTTTATTTTGTTATATGCCTAGCCTAAAACGTAATGATACTAAAGTATCGGAATCGTTAGAAAAATTCCAAATGGATTTAGTGATGAAATTGTAATACATATCTTAGTTATTTGATTTTTATTTTCATCGATTCTAATTCTAATGTTTCCTAAACTATTGAATCCTTGATTCTCGACGATTCAACATGAATTGAATATTATTATTTCAAGTAAGCCGCCATGGTGAAATCGGTAGACACGCTGCTCTTAGGAAGCAGTGCTAGAGCATCTCGGTTCGAGTCCGAGTGGCGGCATCCTCTAAAAGAGACACAATGTATCCTATAATGTATTCAATTTCCGATTTCAATTCTGTAATGGGACCCCTTTTTTATGATATTTGCGACTTTAGAACATATATTAACTCATATCTCTTTTTCGATTATTTCAATTGTGATTACGATTCATTTCATGACCTTATTAGTCCACGAAATTATAGGATTACGTGATTCGTCGGAAAAAGGGATGATAGCTACTTTTATCTCTATAACAGGATTATTAGTTTCTCGTTGGATTTCTTCGGGACATTTTCCGTTAAGTAATTTATACGAGTCATTAATCTTCCTTTCATGTAGTTTCTTTATTATTCATAGAATTTCCAAGAAATTGAACCATAAAAATGATTTAAGCACAATAACTAACCCAAGTACTATTTTTACTCAAGGCTTCGCTACGTCGGGTCTTTCAACTGAAATGCATCAATCCGCAATATTAGTACCTGCTCTACAATCTCAGTGGTTAATGATGCACGTAAGTATGATGTTATTGAGCTATGCAGCTCTTTTATGCGGATCGTTATTATCAATCGCTCTTCTAGTCATTACATTTCGAAACAACATCAATGTTTTTTGTAAAAGCAATAATTTCTTAATTAGATCATTTTTCTTTGGTGAGATTAAATACTTGAATGAAAAAAGAGGAAGCGTTTTTAAAAACACTTCTTTTCTTTCATTTCGAAATTTTTACAAATATCAATTGACTCAGCGTTTGGATTATTGGAGTTATCGTATGATTAGTTTAGGGTTTACCTTTTTAACCATAGGCATTCTTTGTGGAGCAGTATGGGCTAATGAAGCATGGGGATCTTATTGGAGTTGGGATCCGAAGGAAACCTGGGCATTTATTACTTGGACCATATTCGCGATTTATTTACATACTAGAACAAATAAAAGTTTACAAGGTACGAATTCGGCACTTGTAGCTTCTATAGGATTTTTTATAATTTGGATATGCTATTTTGGGGTCAATCTATTAGGAATAGGTTTACATAGTTATGGTTCATTCACATTAGCATCTAATTGAATAAGCTACATGAAGGATACATAAGAATATCGGCCCATATATAACGAAAGTTTGCTTGTTCGAGTTTTTGTTTTGACAATTCAAAACAAAAACTCGAAATGCATCTCATTACAATTCTAATTCACTTTATTTTTTTGCGTTGTACAGCGAACGATTTAAAAAATCTTAAAATTAAAGAATTATAAGACTTTTTGTCTCATTAATGAAACACTATCCATAAAAGTAATTAGATAGGATAGCTTGTACCCTGTCAACTGATAACGAGAGAACGAAATCAGGATAAATACCAATTCCTATTACAGGTAGAAAGATACAGATTGAAACAAATAGTTCTCGTGGTCCAGAATCAAAAAAATTAGAGTGTGGAACATTGAATAGCTTGTATCCATAGAACATCTGACGTGACATAGATAATAAATAAATAGGAGTTAATATAATTCCAATTGACATTACAAAAGTAATTAGTATTTTGGGCATTAAAAGATATTTTGGACTAGTAATTATTCCAAAAAATACTACTGATTCCGCAACAAAACCACTCATTCCTGGCAATGCAAGAGAAGCCATCGAGAAACTACTGAACATGGTAAATATTTTTGGCATTGGGATAGATATCCCTCCCATTTCGTCGAGATAAACAAGACGTATTCTATCACAACTCGTTCCCGACAAGAAAAAAAGTGCAGCACCAATAAATCCATGAGAGAGTATTTGTAAAATGGCTCCATTGAGTCCCATGTCGGTTATAGAACCAATTCCTATAATTGTAAAACCCATGTGAGATACAGAGGAATAGGCTATTCTCTTTTTTAAATTGCGTTGACCGAGAGAAATTGAAGCTGCATAGATTATTTGCATCGTTCCAACTATTACCAACCAGGGAGAAAATATAGAATGAGCATGGGGTAATAATTCCATATTGATCCGAATCAATCCATATGCTCCCATTTTTAATAAGATTCCAGCTAGAAGCATACATGTACTGTAATGTGCTTCTCCATGGGTATTTGGTAACCATGTATGTAGGGGTATAATCGGCGATTTGACAGCATAAGCAATAAAGAAACCAAAATATAATATTATTTCCAATGCCACAGGATATGATTGATTAGCTAATCTTTCAAAATCTAATGTTGGTTCATTGGAACCATATAAACCCATACCCAGAACTCCTATTAAGAGAAAAATGGAACCCCCTGCTGTGTACAAAATAAATTTTGTAGCCGAGTAGAGACGTTTTTTTCCTCCCCACATGGATAAAAGTAAGTAAACAGGAATTAATTCTAACTCCCACATGATGAAAAAAAGTAAAAGGTCTCGAGAAGAAAATGGTCCTATTTGACCGCTGTACATTGCTAACATCAGGAAATAGAAAAGGCGCGAATTTCGCGTCACTGGCCAAGCCGCTAAAGTAGCCAAAGTAGTAATAAATCCTGTCAGTAAAATAGGTCCTATGGAAAGTCCATCGATTCCCAGTCTCCAGTGAAAATCCAAAATATCGATCCATTTATAATCTTCCTCCAATTGGATTAATGGATCGTCCAATTGGAAATGATAACAGAATGCATAGGTTGTTAGAAGGAGTTCTAATAAACATATACAAAGAGTATACCATCTAAACATCTTATTTCCTCTATGAGGAAAAAAGAAAATTGAGGAACCCGCGAATATCGGCAAAACAACAAGTATTGTTAACCAAGGAAAATAACTCGTGATAAAGACAAGATATGTTTTGACCAGAAAAACCCGTGCTCGGAATAATAAATTTTATCGAGTACGGGCTTTTGTCGGTAAAGAGGAATCAAATGATTCAAGTGGAGTTTTTTGTAACGTATCAATAAGATAGACCCATGCTTCGAGTAGTTTCATGCCATAAATAAACACGGACACTCAAAAAATCTGTTGGGCAGGCGGATTCACATCTCTTACAACCTACACAGTCCTCGGTTCTTGGTGCGGAAGCAATTTGCTTAGCTTTACATCCGTCCCAAGGTATCATTTCCAATACATCTGTAGGGCAGGCTCGTACACATTGAGTACACCCTATACATGTATCATAAATTTTTACTGAATGTGACATTGAATCTATAAATTCCAGTATTGAGCATAAAAAATTTTCGATCTGGTAAAAAAAAATTAGTAGTAAATGAATCATATATTTATATTGTAGACACCAGACGAAGCAGTGGTTTATCAAAATTTGGAAAATCAATATATTTCTAAATCTGTTCATGAGAAAAGTCCAAGAGACTTTGATTTCTCTTTCAGCAACCATGATCATGTGAATTGCACATGTTCATTCAAATTGACCAACAAATTGGTCAATATTTCAATATTAATTCAAAGTATTTATTGAATATGAAAATATTTATTATTCAATAGTAAATTAATTCAATACTATATTAAATTAACATTAAATTAACAATTAAACAATTAATTCGATATTATTATATATATAATAATATAGTAATTATAATAATAATAATAATAAATGAAATAAGAGAAATAAGATTATAATTAATAATAAGATATTGATTTTTATATAAAATAAAAATAATTATTTATATAGGATATTAATATAGTAGAATGTCTAGTCTAATAGTAGGATATCTAATAGATTAATATTCTATGTAATGTTATGTATCTTATGATCATAACTAATTATTCAACAAATTCGATTGATTGATACGAGTTGATTTTCTGTTACGATGGATTGATGAAACAATAGCTAGCCCAATAGCTGCTTCAGCAGCCGCAACGGCTATAACAAAGATTGAGAAAATGTCGCCTTTTAATTGGCGACTATCAAATATATCAGAAAATGTTACGAGATTGATATTAACTGAATTGAGTATAAGCTCAAGACACATAAGTGCTCTAACCATCTTTCGACTTGTGATCAATCCATAGATACCGATAGAGAATAAATAGACACTCAAAAAAAGTACATGCTCGAACATCATTGACTAACTCCTTATCAATCTCGATTCATTTCAATATGAACAACAATTCAACCGATTCGATTGATTAGAATAGAACGATTACAGAACAAAAGAAAGTATTGGCAATAGATAGATTTAATTAAAAATCTTATAAAAACCTTAAACCTTTCCGTTTATTTTATTTATTTAGAATTTATAAAAATTAGAATTAAATTCTAAGTATTTATTATTGACGAGCCATAGTAATTGCTCCTATCAAGGAAACTAAAAGAATTATGGAAATGAGTTCAAACGGAAGATAAAAATCTGTTGATAAATGAATCCCAATTTGTTGAATGTTACTTATTAGATCCTGTTCTATAATTTGGCTTGATCTTGTAGTCCAAATAATTCCGTACCATGAGGTATCTGGGATAATAGTAATTAGTGAAAAAAGAATACTTGTACAAACTAGTGAAGTGACCCCATCCCCGATGGTCCAAAAATAGGAATCATTGGAGTATTCTGAACCATTCATGAACATTACAGCAAATATGATTAAGACATTTATGGCTCCAACATAAATAAGGAGCTGTGCGGCAGCTACAAAATAGGAATTCGATAGAATATATAATAAGGATATACAAACAAGAACCAATCCCAACGAAAAGGCAGAAAAAATGGGACTGGTAAGTAATACTACTCCCAGACCTCCTAATACAAGAACTGACCCCAAAAATACTACAAGAATATCATGTATTGGTCCAGGTAAATCCATTATTAAAATAAGAAATTAATAAATAAGTCGAAATATTTCATGACCGTACTGAATGGTCCAGGAAATGAAAAGGGGTTACCCCCTTTTTTTCTTGTATGATACGTTCCTAATTGAATTAAAGTATTTTTATATGGATTAATGTAGATATAGATTCAATTTTCGAGAAAAGAGTAATGGGGATTGTATATTTCGAAATCATCACGAAAAATATATTCTCAGTTTAAATCAAAGAATGATTCTCAACAATCAATAGGTATTAGTTATTATTTGTAGTTACTGACCAACCAAAATAAAAAAAAGCTTGGATCCTTTATATCAAAACTAAATCTTAGTAATTGGTAATCGTTCTTGAATCAAAGGGTTTATCTTTGTTTATTTTGATTTGAGTCGAATTCATAACTGTTTGAATTGTGTAATCTCCAATTATTGACATTGGTAAACGACCCAAAGCAATCTGATTATAATTCAATTCGTGACGATCAGAAGTAGAAAGTTCATATTCTTCAGTCATTGATAAACAGTTTGTTGGACAATACTCGACACAATTACCACAAAATATACAGACCCCAAAATCAATACTATAATTAAGCAATTCTTTCTTTTTAATATCTCTTTCAAATTTCCAATCAACAACGGGTAAGTCTATCGGGCATACACGAACACATACTTCACAAGCAATACATTTATCAAATTCAAAGTGGATTCGACCACGGAAACGCTCTGATGTGATCGATTTTTCATAAGGATATTGAATAGTTATAGGTAAACGATTTGTGTGGGATAAGGTAATTACGAAACTTTGACCAATATACCTTGCAGCTCGTATTGTTTGTTGACTATAATTCATGAACCCAGTCACCATAGAGAACATATTGTAAATATCCAGGAAAAAATTGATGTTTCTTTCTCTTGTTTGAAAGAGGTTATGAATCTGGAATATCGTTATCGTATTTTGTTATTTATAGTGAAACAAGTTGGGAAGAAGTTGTCAATAATAGATTTCCTAGAGAAATAGGTAAAAGAAATTTCCATCCAAGATTTAATAGCTGGTCCATTCTCATCCTAGGCAAAGTCCATCTTGTTGTGATAGGAATGAACAGAAACAAATAAGCTTTAGCTAATGTAATAAAGATACCAATTGTCATTCCAAAGACTCCGGCCATTTTATTTATTCCGAAAAGTTCAGGAGTAGATATGTACGGAATAGATAAATTCCACCCACCTAAGTAAAGAACTGTTACAAATAATGAAGAAAGTAATAGATTTAGGTAAGAAGCAATATAAAATAAACCAAATTTTATACCTGAATATTCGGTTTGATAACCTGCTACTAATTCCTCCTCTGCTTCCGGTAAATCAAATGGCAATCTCTCACATTCGGCTAGAGAAGAAATTAGAAAAACAATAAACCCTATAGGTTGACGCCACAGATTCCACCCCCAAAAACCATATTTTGACTGTGCTTCAACTATATCAACTGTACTTGAACTATTAGATAATCATAGTCGATAATAACATCACTGTTCCCATCGCTATTCCAAAACCGTACATGAAACTTTGGCTTCATACGGCTCCTCTATGGCCACAAATAAATGTAAGGACTGGTTCGGCATTATCGCCCTCTTTGGAGGGTAGATCGAATAAAGATACATCGGAGAGTCCCAAATTAGACCAATGGAATTCCGTCCGCTAGAATAAGAAAAAAAAGTGCTTCCGAATTGATCTCATCCTTATAATGATAATTTTTCTTTCTTCGGTAATAACTTAATCTTTCAATAAAATACTCGTTATCAATATAATTATATATATATAATTATTGATATATATATATATAATTAGTAGGCATTAGTTAATTACATTAGTTCATGAATCATGATAAGAATTCCGTATGTATATGAATGAATAAAAATTCATTCATTCGATTATTGCATTCGATTTCTTTTGTTCCTCTTCTGTCTCAGAAGAGAAGAGGGTATTTTATTTAGAAAAAAAAAAGAAAGGATTAATTCGTTCTTGATAGTCATTTCTTTAATCAGTGAAAGGGAGCATACTCGAGATCGGAATCCTCGGGAGGTACTGCTTGATCATTTCTACCAACTTAAAGCCCTTATTATGATTCGTTTTATGCAGAAATATCTCTTTTTTTGATACCTTACATTATTCCCATTACTAATCCTTTGTGTACCTTGGTGTTCCTAACTGTCCACCGATTTTTGATTGATCCCCGGTATGGTAATACATACAAGACAGTAGTGGAAACTCCATACAGTTGATCTTTTGCACCCGCTTCAAGATATGATAACTAATCAAAGAATCTCAATCTTGGGGTAAACAGTTTATGCTGCTTATGTTTACTTTTACTTTATTCTTGTACATAGGGAATGAGATTTTCTCTTCTTACTGCAAATTTATAAGTTGTTTTGTTTCACTCATATAACTATCCGGTTAAACTCATCGATGAATAAAAAAAAATATCTTCCCCAAAACAACCTCTTTTCTTTATTTATTTATTTCTAGGAGAGAGGTGAAAGTTTATGTTTCAACGAATCACACGTAGAGATATTGATAACACACATAGAGTTAATGGTATTTCATAACTAATAGATTGAGCAGCAGCTCGTAGACCACCTGAAAAAGAATATTTATTATTCGATCCATATCCTGACATAAGGAGCCCAATAGGGGCAATACTTGAAATGGTGATCCATAAAAAAACACCTATACTGATATCACCTAAAACAAGGCGGTTCCCAAAAGGAATTACTAAATAACTTAGTAGAATCGATATGACCGCTATAGACGGTCCGACACTAAATAAACGAATATCTCCTCTAGATGGGAGTAGGTCCTCCTTAAAAAGTAATTTAGTCCCATCCGCTAGAGCTTGAAGAATTCCCAACGGACCAGCATATTCAGGCCCAATACGTTGTTGTATCGTTGCGGATATTTCTCTTTCTAACCACACAATTACTAGTACCCCTATTATGATTCCAAATATAAGGGTAAAAATGGATACAAACATCCATATGAGTCCATAGATTTCTTTTATGGATTCCGATGTAGAAAAAGAATTGATAGCTTGTATTTCTGTCGTATCAATTATCATTTCAACGATCAACTTCTCCCATAATGATATCTATACTACCTAGTATCGTCATGATATCAGCCAATTTCATTCTTTTAACTAGCTGAGGAAGAATTTGCAAATTGATGAAACCGGGTGGACGAATTTTCCATCTCCAGGGGAAAACGCTATTATCTCCTATCAAATAAATTCCTAATTCTCCTTTGGGGGCTTCCACTCTGACATAAAGTTCTTGTTTCGACAATTCAAAATTGGGTGAAGGTTTTTTACTAATAAATCTATATTCAAAATTATTCCATTCGGAATTTTTTGCTCTATCAAAGCGTCGTACTTCTAAATTCTCATAGGGACCCCCAGGAATTCCTTCTAGAGCCTGTTGAATAATTTTTATGGATTCCCCCATTTCACCGATTCGTACTAAATAACGAGCTAATGAATCTCCTTCTTTTTGCCATTGGACTTCCCAATCGAATTCATTGTAACACTCATAATGATCAACCTTACGAAGATCCCATTGGATTCCAGAAGCTCGTAACATTGGTCCTGATAAACCCCAATTTATTGCTTCCTCTCCACCAATAATGCCCACTCTTTCAACTCGTTCCAAAAAAATGGGATTCCTTGTAATAAGTTTTTGATATTCAACAACTCCTGTTAAAGAATAATCGCAGAAATCCAAACATTTATCTATCCAGCCATGAGGTAGATCAGCAGCTACTCCTCCGATGCGGAAATAATTATGCATCATTCGCATACCTGTGGCGGCTTCGAATAGATCATATAACAATTCTCTCTCTCTGAAAATATAGAAAAAAGGAGTCTGTGCACCGATATCCGCCATAAAAGGTCCAAGCCATAACAAATGAGAAGCTATACGGCTCAGTTCTAGCATAATTACTCTTATATAACTGGCTCTCTGAGGTACTTGAACATTTTCCAATTGTTCTGGTGCATTTACCGTTATTGCCTCTGTGAACATAGTAGCTAAATAATCCCAACGTGTTACATAAGGTAGATATTGTATAATTGTTCGGTTTTCTGCTATTTTTTCCATCCCTCTGTGTAAATATCCCAATATGGGTTCACAATCAATAACTTCTTCACCATCGAGAGTAACGATCAGTCGAAGAACACCATGCATTGATGGGTGGTGAGGACCCATATTAATTCTCATAAGATCTTTTCTTGTATCCGGTACAGTCATATTTTTTTCTTCCTTAATTCATTATTCCACGAATTCCTCAAAACTAAGTTCATCAAAATGAAAAATCTAATAAAATCTAATAAAATAAATATAAAAAAATAAATGAAAACGATTAAATTAACGATTTTTTGGCTCCCGAATATCCAACTGACCCATTAATTTCTTATAACGGACTCTATTTTTCTTTGACAAATAAGCCAAGAGCCGTTGACGTTTTCCCAGAATTATTCGTAGACCTCTTTGAGATAAAAAATCTCTTTTGTGCAATTCCAAATGTGAAGTAAGTCTACGTATCTTACTGGTGAAACTGAATACTTGAAATTCAACAGAACCCTTGTTTTCCTCTTTTTCTTCTTGTGAAATGACTGAGATAAATGAATTTTTGACCATAAAAAAATTTTTCTATCTTTTTTTTTTCTTTCCCATTCATTTTACTTTCTTGATCCCGAATCGATCAGGAAAAATCAAAATAATAATTATTATGCCAGTTATTTTAATCTAGTACACACAAAAATTTTGATTTTTTCCTATTTTTTTTTTTTTCTTTTCTATCCAAATCAAATTGAAAATATATTTTCAATTTGATTTGGATAGAAAAGAAAAAAAAAAATACATTTCCGCATTCATCTACCGAAAATATCACACGACATATAGTAAATATACTATTAACAAATTCTGAATCGTGGATACATATATATCCTTGACATACTGAAACGACTGCCGTTATTGGTATTAAACCAATAGCGATTCATACAAGCTAAATCTTCTAATCGGTAATTAGGCCAAAAAAACAATTTGCATTTAATGAATTTATTTGTATCTGTATTAGTTTTAAAATACTTGTCCTCATTCAAAAATTTTCCAGAGTTTCTTATGTTGTTTTCATTGCAAAATACTGGATTTCTATCCACACAATTCCAATTACGAGAATTAAAACAAATTAGAATTCTCAATTCTCTACGACGTCTAGGAGATAGAATATTTTCAGGAACAAGGAAATCATAATTACTTTTGTCCCCATCCACAAGCATATTGCCGTGTCTTGCAATGGGTTTATCAAAATTCTCCTTATCAACATATATTTTATCAACATATATTTTTTTTATGCATTTTCCGTTAGTTTGGTGCTTAATTTTATCGATCAATGAAATACCTAATGTTTGATATATAATAAATTTTCCATCCCTTTTTATAGATAGACGAATCGGTTCGATAATCAATATTCCCTTTTTTATCAATTCTGTAAGAGCTAGATCCTTCTGAATTAGCATTACATCCAGATGCATCTCTCCTCTTTGAATCGAGGATATAGCAATTTTCCTTGGATTTATCAGTCTAAGTAGGAGACAATATACCTTAATATTATTGATCATTCTTTGATTCAAGGAGTCATCCCATCTTAATTGAAAAAGGAAATATTTTTTCAGGAAGAAATCTAGTTCCGCTTCCTTCTTTTTCTTGGATTGTTTTTTCTTTTTACCCTTTTTAAGGTCTGATCTCGCGTAATTGTCTTCAACATTTTTGTTTTTGTTTAGTTTTCGTAGATCTGATCCAAGATTTTCTTGTCCCTGTTGTTCGTTTTTTTCTTGGTTGGAATTTTCTAATTTAAGATCATCTTGTTGATTAGATGAAATCTGAAGATTTTCATTTTGATTTTTATATGTTTTTATGTTTATGCATTTATTTTTACTAATATTTTCATCGAAATCAAAATGAAAAAGAAGTAATTTGATTGGTATGTTCCATGGGTTAATCTTATATGCATCAAAAAGTGGCACAAATTCCGGGAAGAACCAACGTTCTAGATTTGATCTGGTACGATAAACCTTTTCTTGATTCATTCCCATCCAATCAAAAAAGTGTTTTTTTTGATTGGATGGTTTAATTCCTTGATGAATTGTAGGAGAAAAAATCTCTTTTTTTTTCCATTTTTGGAAAATTTTGTTTTCAGTCTTAGTATTTTTATCAATTTTGGTACTGATATGCGTATTGGTCCAGGTCTCGATGTTGATATTTTTTCTAAGACAAAAATTGTTCATTCTACAACCAAAATATTTTCTATCCAGATTTTTATGTGTAGCAAGAATATATTCCTTTTCTAGATAATTACTAATAGCTATACTTAACAATACATAAAATGATTCGGGTTTCAGTGTATTGAAATTGTATGGAATTTCTTGGTCTCCTTTTACTTGTAATGTTGATTCATAAATATATGAGTCCTTCCTATTCCCATAATTAATATTTTTATATGATAAAAGATCATATCTGTAGTGTTTTTTCAATTTTTCTTTTTGTTGATGAGTCAATGAATCCACTGCCACTGCATAGTAATTTTGTTTCATGTAATGAATTAATTGGTCTTTTTCTTTTTTATGTGAATCAAATTTCATTGATTTTTTATTTTGAATCGTAGAACGTTGGTTGATTCTATTTCGCCATTTTTGCGGTACTAATCGAGACCATTTTGTCTGAGATAAATTGTATTGATAATAGCCCTTTAACCAGTTTTTCCATTCATTCATTCCAAACTTATGAATTTTCTTTTGCTTTGATTTGGAATCAAATATTCCTCGTGTCATACAATAATCCTTAATTTTATCCTTAATAAAAGGATGGGTCTTGGGATATTTAAGTACAGATCTCAAGTGATACTTGTTAAGTAATTGGGTTTGTGATAATTTGTAAAATACATATGCTTGGGACAAGGAGGATAAGTCATAAAAAAAATATAAATTGGAATTATTATTACTGATATTAGTATTAGAAAACGATTTTTTTATAGTCGAAATAAAGTGAATTGTATTTTGATCTGTTTCATTAATTCGTTCTTGATTTGTTTTATCGTTGTAAATTGATTTTGTGATAATTTTTTTTGTTGATTCAAAGAAAAGTTGTGCATTGATCCTAAAAATGGTGATCATACGTAGAAAGATATCTATGTATATTTTTTCAATGAATGATTTCATAAAATTTTTTAATTTACGTATAAATCGGATCTTTTTTCTTTTAAATATCTGCAAAATATCTTTCTGTGATTCCGATTTTTTATCATCACAAGTTAGAACCATTTTTTTCTTGTCTTTTGTTTTTGTGATTCGTTCTAGTTCTATTTGATTCCTGATTGTGACTGTCCTATCAGCAAGATCCTTTATTTTTTTTTCTATGAGTGAATAATTTGCCCAATTCATGGATCGAATTCGAATGGTCGATTCGCGAATAATCTTATTTTTTATTTTAGAATCTCTTACATTTTCATTCGGTTCATATACTTTTACCTTCCGCATTTCAAATAAGGAAATGGGGTTTACTTTTTCAAGTTCCTTCATTTTTTCTTTTTTAACTAGAACCATTTTGATAACCCATCTTGTTTTTTCTTTTAAAACTTTTAGAACGAAAAAACATTTCTTTTTTACTTTTATAATTATTTTTTGGAGTTCTTTATAAATGGGTTCAAAAAAATAAGTTCGTTTTCGGGGAGAACCAAAAGGAACTTCTGCTTCCATTCCCCAAATTGTTAAAAAGCAAAAATTTAGTTTTTTTCCTTTTTTTCTCATTGGATCTCTATGATGAGATCGTATTTCAGATCTTCGCCAAGGTTTAAGACAGAAAGGAAATAGAATCTTTATCTGAATACCGTCTGTTAACCAATCTTTGGGAAATTCTGTTTCCGATAATTGAACACCATTATAGGTGCATTTAACATGCATTTCTCTGTTCCATTCCTTCAAATCTTCATACCACTCGGGGAATTGGAATAATAACATACGGCCAATATTTTTAGCTATTATCAATGAGGGCAATATAATGTGTTTTCTAAGAAAGGATTGGGTTACTAACATCGAACCTCTTATTGGTTGAGCGAATATAATGCTATCCCAAGTTTCTGATATTGCTATCCGTTCATTTTCCTCTTTTTTCTCCTTTTCTTTTGTCTCTTCCTCCTCAAAATCGGAAATTATCAATTCCGGTTCTCTCTCGACCGAATTTCTCAAAATGAGATTCATCATTTCAGAGATGTAAAAAGAAGAAAAAAAAAATGTTTTGTCTATTCGATTTAAAAAAAGCGGGGAATGCACATTTGCTTGAAACATTTCCCAAGTAACTGTTTTACGTCTTTGAGTACGCATGGATCCCTTTATTATATCCCGACGAAAATCCGATTGTTGCGAGTAGCGTATCAAAGCCACCTCTTCCCCTTGATCACTATTACTAGTATTATCCGTATTAGTAATAGAATTGGTATTATGCTCGTTATCAGTATAAATTACCACACGTTTGGCTTTTCTTGAACGAATTTCATGATCTTCCGTCGATTTTTCCTCATTTTCTTCCTCCTGTTCTTCCAGACCATTGGTCAATTTATATGACCATCGAGAAACCTTTTTACTGATTTCGTCTATTCCAATGGATTCATTTCTAGTTGTTGTTTGATCATTTTGATCAGTTGTAATTACATCGAATACAAATTTCAAAGATTTTGCTTGACTTTCTGAATCAATTTTTATTTGTTCTGCCAATGTTCTGGAAGAACAGGAGGAAGAAAATGAGGTTAAGGAATTACCAATATAATTAAAAAATGATTTACCACCATCAAGCGAATTCTTTTGATGTTCAAATTCTCGGAAATTATTAGGAAGTAGCCCATGGATCTTATTTATCCAAAGACTTTTTATGTAATCCTCCATATAAGGGAATAAATCATGAATGATTGTACGTAAATACAATTTTTTTCTTCTTCCACGATATGGGCCGCTCAATAAAGGATCATATGTTTTGGTCAAGCATTCTTGTTTATTCTCATGATTGCAAAATCTGATCCTTTTTTCTAGCATATCTAGAGCAAGAAATCCCATTTCTTTTTTTTGATTTTCTAGAGCTTTTATTCGACTTATTAATTCATTGCTCAAGTTGTATTTTTTTTGTTCATTGGAATAAACCCCCAAATTATACAGGTCCCCATGGGATAATTTTTTTGTCGTGTACAAAGACATTTTTCGTTCTATCATTTCCGAAA